GATCAATCAAATAAGGTTTTCGTTAGAAAAAGATTCTATAAAAGAAATGATAAATAGATACTAATAGAGCAAGAAAAGAAGGAAATAAAAAAAACATAGTATAGAAAAGATATCCAAAATTATATAGAAATCACTATCCTACCCTTAGTTTTTATTTCCTTAATTTAATTGAATTTCGTTTGATTAGGGCAAAGTTCCTTAAAAACCTCTGCCTTTTTTAAAATATCCTGAACAGTTCCTGTAGGCTGAGCGCCTTTTTCAAGGAAATAGAGAATAGCGGGAACGTTTAAATAAGTTTGATTCTTGATCGGATCATAAAAACCCACTTTCCGAAGATCTCTTCCTTCTCTTCGGGATCGAACATCAATTGCAACGATTCGATAGACGGCTCATCGGGATAGATGTAGATGAAAAAGAACCCCCCCCTAGAACCGTATAGGAAGTTTTCTCCTCGTACGGCTCGAGAAAAAATGATTTGAAGTTTTGTCTATGGATAAAATTATAATAAATAGTAAAGGAATCCGTAAAAGAAATTAGCCTATAATTTAACTCATAGTCATTTTTATTTAACTTCCTTACTGAAAACTAAAAAATCATTTGTACTCATAACTCAAGTTCAATAATTATCAAATATATTAAATAAAATTAAGATATTTTTTTATTGAGTGGTCTTTAACCCCCCCTTTTGTCTCGTTGAAAATCTATTTGGATTCTTTATTCGGATCTGTGAGACAATTGAAGCGGTGTTTCCTTGTTCTGGGATCCTTTATCTTGTTTTAAATCATTGGGTTTAGACATTACTTCGGTGCTTCTGAATCCTTTCAAAATGGTAGCAACATACCCCTTTTGTGATTTCTTTCTAGAATCATACCGACGGTTGATTCGTGCGCGATACACTGTGGATCGAAAACGTTTTGCGGTTCCAACAATTTTTTTGAATTGAAAATTTGCTCGAATCGGATCCTTTCAATTTCTATATCGATATCGAAGATATACTTACGAAGTTGTTCCAATTTATTGATTGGCATTAACCCTAGATCGTTGCCCCTGAGAAATTAATCCATACTTTCTACTCGAGCTCCATCATGAACTATTTACATTACAACCCAAAAAAAAAGAAGGGTTCTAGTAGAATAGAACAAACGACGTCGAGCCAAGAGCACCTTCATTCCTATATAAAAGAAAATGGTGGATGTAAGAATAAAAATCCACACCGGATCGTGTCCTTCAAGTCGCACGTTGCTTTCTACCACATCGTTTTAAACGAAGTTTTACCATAACATTCCTCTAATTTGGAACCAGTATGGAATTGATTCAATTATGGAATCATGAATAGTCATTGGTTCAGTCGGTACAGAGACATAGTCATTTATATATTTTTTTCCTAGCTACATAGATAATAAATATTTTTTATTAAGAAATCTTAGCAAGACCCGGGCTTTTTTTGTATGAACGGAAATTTTTTCTATAAATCTATAATCTCAAAAAAATATCTAACAGAAATATCCAGAAATCTAAATATAGAAATAACATAACTAACAGAAATAACACGAATAAATAAATTCTATTTGACTCTGCCTGTTCAAGTGACTCAATCAATAAGATAGACTGACCCATTTCCAACTTCTCAAAGATTCAACCCATAAGGAATCATTACAAATCTTGATAATTGAAAAAGTTTCCTACTTCGACATCATTATTTGAGTCAAGTTTTACTTTTACAGTAAAGTCTACATTTGATTATCATAAGAAATAAGAATTTCTGTTTCTTTTCGAATAGAATTGTCAATGATTTAAAGCAAATAAGCTAAATAGATCGAACAATAAAAAGAAATATCATTGTTAAATATTTAAATTTGAATATTTTAGGGATGCAAATTCTTTTTCACAAAAATAGAAAGACTATTGTCACTGAAATAGGATAACAATACATACCCATAGGCTAAGCACTTCCTCGTTTTATATGTATTTTCATATTTTGTTTAACCTGAGGTTAAGTAATCTTTCTGCAACTGTGATCTATGCCCCATCTTATCTTTATCTGGATCACAAAAGGAGTCAGTTACATTTGCATGTCATTTGAACTCGATTTAGTTCATTTTGTGAAAAACTGAGATATGATTCCGAAAAGAATCATTAAAAATCAAAAAAGAAAGAAGAATAAAATTCTATCCAATATTAGACCTTGAAACAGAACCTTGTTGAACAAAAAAGATGTATTCGGATACAATGGATATGCTCTGGGACGGAAGGATTCGAACCTCCGAATAGCGGGACCAAAACCCGTTGCCTTACCACTTGGCTACGCCCCATTTATATTGTTATTGGACACTAATACTAATAAAGAATAATATTGGTATTAAGTGTTCGTCAATTCCAGCCCAACTATCTATAGAAAATCTTTCTTCTTTATTCTTCTTTATAGAATATATTATAGATTCGTGCTAGGATTTTGACATGTGTATATCTAGAATTCAACTGAATTTATTGATCATTACATACAATTCAATTAAGATATTGTATGAAAGTATGATTTCTTCTATTCTCCTTTGAGAATTGGAGGATTTTTGATTGAGCGGAAAAAGAAGGAGTTTTTTGTCTACCTTACTTTCTTCATTTTTCCTTATATAAATAACTCAATCAAAATGCAATTATTTCGACGAACAAAATGTCTGTTATGCTTAATATCTTTAGTTTGATCTGTCTTAATTCTGCCCTTTATCCGAGTAGTCTTTTCTTCGCCAAATTGCCTGAAGCCTATGCTTTTTTGAATCCAATCGTAGATGTTATGCCAGTCATACCCCTGTTCTTTTTTCTTTTAGCCTTTGTTTGGCAAGCTGCTGTAAGTTTTCGATAAGATCTTGAATACTATCCTAGAAAATTCATGATTTATTCGAGAAAAATTATAACAATTGATAAGATCAAATAAGTCTGGGAGTATGAACCTTCAATTCAAACATTGAAATTCTTGGCTAGCCGCAATAAATTTGGCTCGCCCCATTTCCCGATTCTAATCCTTTTTCCGGCGAAAGACCTTATTAGGTTAGGGTCCCTTAGAATATCTAATTGTGGGTATGAAAATGATTTGTGATAATCAAAGACTCTTATTACAAATTTAAACTTCAGTTGAATTTCTGAACATTCTTTTCTATTTCTAGAATTCATTTCTTGGTGTCAAAATAGGATATGTGATATAAAAATGGAGGATCTATTATCTTTTCTCGTTTTTCTTTTTCAAAAAATGATCTTGGAGGTTGTGTAATGCTTACTCTCAAACTTTTTGTTTACACAGTAGTAATATTCTTTGTTTCTCTCTTCATCTTTGGATTCCTATCCAATGATCCAGGACGTAATCCTGGACGTGAAGAATAAAATAAAAATTTCGTTTTTCTTGCTTGATTTACAATTTTCTTAAGATTTTATTTTATATATTCATATTCCATACGTTTAACTAGTAAAAAAATCATTTAAATTTAAAAGGGGTTTGCGAAATTTGAAAGAAAAAAATAGAAAGTCATCAACGGAAACGGAAAGAGAGGGATTCGAACCCTCGGTACGAATAACTCGTACAACGGATTAGCAATCCGCCGCTTTCGTCCACTCAGCCATCTCTCCCAATTGAAAAAGATAATTACTATGTTACATTACACATCAAGTAAGGATTAACGAAAGTATTTCTTTCACATTCTTTATCGTTATTATATAATTAGCAATTCCATTTAGATGCTCGAAAGATCCAAATAGAAAGATAAATAAAGAAGACCTTCTTGCTTTTATTTTGTTCGAAGTGCCTTTTGGGCCTGGCCCGGTCAATACCCAGCCGGGCCTTTTTTTGTTCCAACGAATTCCATATATTTATAGGTATAGGAAACATACTCTAAAAAAGATACCCAATTTGGTATCTGTGTAAGAATTTCCATTGTGGGGTTTACATATACTTATCGTTTTTGTTATAATGGAAATTGAAAGGATTAAGAATCAATTAAGTATGTTTTGTAGTTTCTTATGTCATTAGGCAACCCCAATTTTAGATTCAAATCCAAGAATCATTCAGGAATTCTCAGTCAACGAATAGTTAATGGTTCCCATTTGTCATAAATTTTGTGTCATAAATTTTGGCTTTTTTGAATGAAAATATACATTTGATTTTTCAATAGAAAAGTGAGGGGAAGTTTTTCGACATTTTATGTTTTGAGATACTATACAATCAATCGAAGGGGTGGTCAAACAAAAGGGGAAAAGGGTTTCTTTTAGAATTTTTATAAATTTAGAAAAAAAAAGGATGAAATTAAAAAAGGGATGCAAGTACAATAAACTAAAGTTTAGTAATCCAACCCATAAAATTTTATCTTATTGTGTATCGTTTTGGCGGCATGGCCGAGTGGTAAGGCGGGGGACTGCAAATCCTTTTTCCCCAGTTCAAATCCGGGTGCCGCCTCATCAACAAACGAATCAAAATTTATTATCTGCTGATATAAATCACCCAAATTTTACCCAACAGATAAGGCGATTGTTGATACTTGGTTGATTCTAACCATCTGTTCTGGGGATTTTGTAAAAGATTGGAAATCTTTCAATCTAAAATTCAAATAAAGATTATATTATAATGGTCGAAGCAAGACTTCCCGATTCCCTTCTACTGCTAATGTCTACTGATTGGGTCTTGAATTTCATTGGCATAGCCGCCGGCGGCTAACTAGTTGTGGGAAGTCCTTTATGTAATCTACATATATAGACTCGCGAGAATCTCTGAGTGTTCAGGCATTCAATCACTATTAGATTGAGATTGGATGGATAATTTACTTTTTTATAGAAAAAGTGAAAAAAAAAATTATTATTTTTTTTGAAACCCCTCGTCAAGAGTATAATATACTATCTCCCAACTGCTTCAGAGAGACAATCGGGAAAGGAAAGGGTACGGATTAGATCAAATAGGAAATAAAAGTCTGTAATAGATAGCAATTGATCTATTTGTACTTTGAAGGGCAACAAAGAATGGGCCCTGTTTTTTTATTACTATATGTTCCATTAGTAACATTCCTTTGTAGCGTCATTGTGTATTTTAGTTGTGTTTAGTCTTTCCCGGTTAGAAATCATATAGGAATTTTTTAGAAATGGATTTATTTGATTGGTTCATCAATAGTGTTCGGCCAGAATCCCTTTTTGACTCTGGACCATGGATTCTACTATTATTAGTGAGCAATACAATAATGGAATATTTCTAGCATAAAGATAAGGGACATAATTGACATGGATATAGTAAGTCTCGCTTGGGCTGCTTTAATGGTAGTCTTTACATTTTCCCTTTCACTCGTAGTATGGGGAAGAAGTGGACTTTAGAAGGACTACTAATTTAGTTTAGGAATGAAATGGTATCAATTGTTTTATAGATCGTTCTGCAACGCATTTTTTATTTTTTATTTGAATTGAAATAATTTTCAAATCAAAATTTATTCATTTCGAAATTCCATTGGATTCTAGTGGAGAAATGTATTATATAACAGTAAAACAATTATTTCAGAAAGAAAGAGAATTGGGTCCTACGTTAATTCCATATATGGATTAATCACTACATATATTGAAGATAGAAGCTAATATAGTATACCAACTTTATTAGAAAGTAAAGTACAACTTTATACACTACTATAACACTAATAGAGAGTATGGTAAGAAATTTCTTACCATACTCTCGGATCTCATAGAATACCGCTCATTATAGCCCGTTGATTTCATTTAAAACGCAAAAAAATAATTCTTTTGATTTGATTTCTTCAACTATTGATAAGAACTCAGAAGTCAAGTTTCATTTCAAGTAATTAATTATTTTGACTGACTGTTTTTACGTAAATGATAAGTAGAAAAGCAGTAGGAACTAAAATGAACAGTGCAGTAGCAATAAATGCAAGAATATTTACTTCCATAATCTCAATCTCATCGTTTTTTTTTATTTCACAATAACTCGGGATTTAATCCCATAGAGATGATAAATCTTTCACCTGTCAATTCAATGAATGCATTACCTATCGATGATCTTGAATCGGATCAATATCATGAATAACAATATCTGAGCTATTAAATTAATTCGTCGTCGAGAATTGAATAGTATAACATACGAAGATCTTTTATCCATACCGAATCCAAGATTGGATTCCCGGACCAATCAAAAATTCCTTTATTTATCCTTCTTTTCTGTTCTTTCTTTTCTATAACCTACCTTAGGTCTTCCGTATAGAACCATCAAATGAAGTATCCTCGTCCGTTTCCATTAACTACAAAACGCCAACAAAAAATACAAGCGAAGTGGAAAAAGAGAGGAATTAGGTTGTAAATTTGAATGATCCAATTTTATTTGGAAGACAAAGAAGTATGAGAAAGAGGAGTCGCGGGAGAAAAGATGGAATATTCTATCAACTTCACTATTTTAGTTATTTTCATTTTATTTTAGTTTAGTGTTTGTTCTTTCTTCGACAGAATCCTGAAAAAAAGAGGGGAAACCCCTTCGGAATTAAATTATGATCTCTGTCCCTTCTTTCATTTCACATAAAATGGAGAGGTGAATTGATGTACTTATTGGATCCGTCGGGACTGACGGGGCTCGAACCCGCAACGTCCGCCTTGACAGGGCGGTGCTCTTGCCTATTGAACTACAATCCCAGGGAAATAAGAAGAGATCTAACAGAAAATTTGGCTTCTTTTTTATTCTCTCTTATCAGGTTTTTTATTCTCTCTTATCAGGTTTTTTATTCTCTCTTATCAGGTATTTCTTAAGAACAAGAGGGTTCTACCATTTGTTAGTATATTGGCGAATTTTTGGGCCGAGCTGGATTTGAACCAGCGTAGACATATTGTCAACGAATTTACAGTCCGTCCCCATTAACCACTCGGGCATCGACCCAACGCCTAATTAGACGTTCCATAATCAACTTCCTTTCGTCTACCAGGCGGACTTGACAAATACATTTCACTTTTGATAAAATCCTACTCCTATGGTCTTGGTATACCCCTAGAGGGACTTGAACCCTCGTTTTCTCCGTGAAAGAGAGAGGTCGTAACCACTGGACCATAGGGGCACCAATGGACCATAGGGGCCTATGGCCACCTTTAGGAAATCAAAAAGCACTACACAATACAAATACAATAGGGAATAAGGCCTAAGGCCACCTTAACTTAATATAAATCAGCCGAGGGACACCTTTAGAAGATGAATAGGATATGAATCAAACCGAAAAACTCGTTAACTTTTCTGGGGGTTAATGGTAATCAAACTTTACCATTAAACTATACAATCTTTCAACTTTATTTCATTGGTTTTTCTCGTCTTTATCTCTCTCATTCAGAAAGAGTTTTGCATTGGATCCAAGATACGGTACCTCTGAATCAGCAGAGCAGGAGATGCAAAAAAAAATCATTTACCAAAGTCTGATTTGGGAATTTTATTAAGCCCTAAATCATATCAAAGTCATATCAAATTATATATATATATAAATAATACTGTCAACT